TTATTAGTTTTTTGTAATTTGTTCCGTCATGCTTTGTTTGTTTATAGTGAAGAAGAGTGAAAAGTTTTATTCTTGCTTTTTCGTTCATTTTGTGTTTGTTTTATATGTAAGTGTGTGCGTGATTTTACTTTGTAGGTTCTAGATGGGCTTGAAAGGTTTAAGGTGTATTTCTCATTAGTTATTATTGGTTGATCAAGTATCCTTGTATTTAGCAATACATTTTAGTCTCGGTTAAATTTTGTGCCAGCAGCCGCGGTTATACCTTGGAGGCGGTTGAACGGGGTTGGTATTAAAGATAGTTATATTATAATTTAGATTGATTTTGTTTGGGTTATTTTTAGGTGAAATTTTTATTGCTTTTGTTTGTCTTGTTTATTTTTGGAGGCTATGAAATTTTATTTTTAAACTAGGATTAGATACCCTATTATTTTAGAATGTTAATTTTTTGTGCCTGAGTAGTATTAGTTATGTTCTTGAAACTTAAAGAATTTGGCGGTATCTCATTCCGTCCAGAGGAATCTGTCCCGTTATCGATAGTCCACGTTGGACCTTACTTATTTGATTTTGGTTTGTATACCGCCGTTTATTGATTATCTTTTTAGGGGTTATTTAATTTTCTGGTTTCTTTATTTTGATATATTTCAGGTCAAGGTGCAGCTTGTTTTTAAGTGGAATGATGGATTACATTGTTATTTGTTTATGGATTGTTGGTTTTAATATTGGCATGAAATTGGATTTGGTTGTAATGATTTGTAGATTGTTATTATGATAATTGGTTCTGAGATATGCACACATCGCCCGTCGCTCTCGTTTGTTTATTATAATGAGATAAGTCGTAACAAAGTGGTTGTACCGGAAGGTGCGGCTGGATTGATATCAGATCATTTCTATTAGTTGAGTTTTCATTTACGCTGAATTATTATGTCGTGCGATTCGGCATGGTCTGATTTTGTTGATTGTCTTGTTTTGTATATATTGTGGTTGTTTATTTATTGATTAAAATATTACTTTGTTGTTGTAATTGTTTTTGATTTAATTTTTTTACTATAGGTTATTTGTACCGTGAGGGGTTGATGATTTAGAATGATTTTATTAAAAGCTGATTTTGTTTGTTGTACCTTGTGTATCAGGGTTCATTGAATTTTATTATTTATTTTTATTTCCCGATTTTAAAGGAGTTAATGGCTTATGTTAGTTACTGTTTCATCAGTATTAATAATAGGTGGTTGGTAGTGAAATGTTATTCGTCTTTAGTGGTTTCTGGTTTTTCAAGAAATGAATTTAATTCATACGTCTTATTTAATTTCTGTTGTTGATTTATTTATTTTTATTTGATGTTAAGATTGAGGGGGATTAGCTCCTTGTTCTGTTTTTATAATTGTCTGTGGTATTAATTTAGTTTTGTGGATTTTATGGTGATTTTCTATTTGATTATGTTAAAATTTTATTTGTTCTTTTTTTAATTTTTTATTATTTAAGTTATTTATTGAAATGTTTTCTTTACTTTTAGTTTGTATGGTAATTATTGTGTAATTAGTAAATTTGGTTGATTGTTATTGTGAGATGGACAGATGTTAATTATTTTTGAGGAATTCGGCAAAGTTTTATGTCCGCCTGTTTAACAAAAACATCTTTTCTTGTTAGTTTTTGAAGTATGGCCTGCCCACTGACTTAAAAGTTGAAGGGCCGCGGTATTTTGACCGTGCAAAGGTAGCATAATCATTAGTTCTTTAATTGTGATCTGGTATGAATGGCTTGACGAGACATAAGCTGTCTTAGAGGTATTGGTTTAGTTGAATTTGGTTTTTGAGTTAAAATTCTTAAATGTTTTTATGGGACGAGAAGACCCTATAGAGTTTGACAATTTTCTTATTTGTTCGTTGTTTGTTTTTGTTACATTGAGTGGGAATAGATTGTTTTGTTGGGGTGATGGGAGGAATATTATTTAACTCCTCTTTGTTTTTATATATTTATGTATATATTTTTGATCCATTTATTTTGATTATAAGATTAAATTACCTTAGGGATAACAGCGTTATCTTCCCTGAGAGTTCTTATTGGCGGGGGGGTTTGCGACCTCGATGTTGGATTAAGGTGAATTTTCGGTGCAGGAGCTGAAAGTGATTGGGTCTGTTCGACCTTTAAAATCTTACATGATCTGAGTTCAGACCGGCGTGAGCCAGGTTGGTTTCTATCTATAGAGTTGTTTTATATCTTAGTACGAGAGGACCGGATATTTGGAATAATTTCAGTTGTTACATTGGTTTTTGTTAATGTTGTACTATTTTGGCAGATAAGTGCATTGGATTTAGAATCTATTAATGTAAAGTTTTTATTTTACAAGTAGTATATGCTTGATCTTTTTTTTCTTGTTATTATTTTCTTGTTATTAATGGTTTTTGTTATGGTTGGGGTGGCTTTCCTTACTTTGTTGGAGCGCAGGGTTTTAGGTTATGTTCATATTCGAAAGGGCCCTAACAGGGTTGGGTTTGTTGGTATTCTTCAGCCTTTTAGAGACGCTATTAAATTGTTTTCTAGGGAGCAGTATTTTCCTGTTGTTTCTAACTATTTAATTTATTATTTTTCTCCTATTTTTGGGTTTTTCCTTTCTTTGTTGGTTTGGTTGTTGGTTCCCTATTTGAGTGGGTTTGTTTCATTTGAGTTGGGTTTGTTGTTTTTTTTGGCCTGTACGAGATTGGGGGTATACACTGTTATGATTGCTGGGTGATCATCTAATTCTGGTTATTCTTTGTTGGGGGGGCTTCGCGCTTTGGCTCAAACTATTTCCTATGAGGTGAGATTGGCTTTTATTTTGCTTTCTTTTGTTATTTTGATTAGTAGTTATAATTTGGCTTATTTTTACTTTTTTCAAGTTTACTTGTGACTGATTTTTCTTTCTCTTCCTTTGTCATTTATTTGATTTATTTCTTGTTTAGCAGAGACTAATCGTACACCTTTTGATTTTGCTGAGGGTGAGTCTGAGCTTGTTTCAGGGTTTAATGTTGAGTATGGTAGAGGGGGATTTGCCTTGATTTTTTTGGCCGAGTATGCGAGTATTCTTTTTATGAGCATACTGTTTTGTATTCTTTTTTTAGGGAGTGATCTTTATTCTTTTTTCTTTTATGTTAAGCTTGCTTTTGTCTCTTTTTTATTTATTTGGGTTCGTGGTACGGTTCCTCGGTTCCGTTATGATAAGTTGATGTATTTGGCTTGGAAGAGATTTTTGCCTCTTTCGTTGAATTATCTTTTGTTTTTTATTGGTGTTAAGTGTTTTATTTTTTCTTTGTTGTAGTGTACTAATTTGAGTATGATAAGTTAATAGAAGATTTGAACTTCTTTCATAATGTTTTCAAGACATTAGGCTTTGTCTATAGCTTTTTAACTTTTAATCTGTTATTTTATCTCATAGTTTCGTTGTTAATGGTCTTATTACGTAATATATGAAGTATACTGTTGTTAGGATTTGTCCTGTTAGGATGTAAGGGTCTTCTACTGGTCGTGCTCCAATTCATGTTAGTAGGATTACGGTGTTTGTTATTGTTCAGAATATAATTTGGTTGATTGGGTAGAATTGTGTTCCTCGGAACTTTGACTTGTTTGTTGGTATGATAAATAAGATTGCAATTGATATAGCTAGGGCAATCACCCCTCCCAGTTTGTTGGGGATTGATCGTAGGATTGCGTATGCGAATAGGAAGTATCATTCTGGTTGGATATGAACTGGCGTTACTAGCGGATTTGCTGGTGTAAAATTGTCTGGGTCTCTCAAGAGGTACGGTTCTTTTAGGGCTAGCACTGTTAGTATTATTAGAGTGAGGGTGAATCCAAAGATGTCTTTTACTGTGAAGTATGGGTGGAATGGAATTTTGTCTGTATCTTTGTTTAATCCTAAGGGGTTGTTAGACCCTGTTTGGTGAAGGAATAGTAAGTGGATTATTGCTATTGCTGCGATTACAAAGGGTAGTAGGAAGTGTAGGGCAAAGAATCGTGTGAGGGTGGCATTATCTACTGCGAACCCTCCTCACACTCATTGAACTACTTCCTTACCTACGTAAGGGATTGCTGATAGTAGGTTTGTAATTACTGTTGCACCTCAGAATGATATTTGCCCTCATGGTAGCACATAGCCCACGAATGCTGTTGCTATAGTTAGGAATAGGATTGCTACCCCCACCGATCAAGTGTGTATGAAGTTGTATGATCCGTAGTATATGTTTCGTCCCGTATGGAGGTAGATGCAAACGAAGAATAGGGATGCTCCGTTTGCGTGTAGTGTACGTAGTAGTCAGCCATAATTTACATCTCGGCAAATGTGTCTTACTCTGTCGAAGGCAGCGTCGATGTTTGGGCAGAAGTGTATAGCCAGAAATAATCCGGTTACAATTTGGGCTACCAAGCAGACTCCTAATAGTGATCCAAAGTTTCATCATCCTCTAATTGTTGATGGTGTTGGTAGGTCCACCAGAGCGTTGTTTGCAATTTTGAATAGAGGGTGTCTATTTCGTGTGGGTTTGTTCATTATCTTGTGTGTCGTAGGGGCCCCTTGGATACATTAATAATGTTTACGACTACAATAAGTGTTAGTAGTATGTAAATTACTAGTATTGTTGTTATTGCTCCTATTATTTGATTGTATATAACGGTTGTTGTGGTTGTGACTTCGTCTTCTATTATTGTGGCGTGTATTTTTATCTCCTTGTTGTTTGTTAGTGTTGGTATTAAATATATTAGAATGGGGAGGATGACTGATGAGATTATTAATATTTTATTTGATGGTGAAAATATTTCATTTGAAGCCAATCTTGTTATGTATATAAATAGTACTAGTATCCCACCAATTATGATTATAAATAGGATGTAGGAAAACCAGAAGCTTCTGTATATTGTTCCTCTAATTAAGCATACCATAATTGTTTGTATTAGTAGTATTAGTCCTATGGCTATAGGGTGTTTTATTTGTGTAAATATTAATCTTGTTACTGTTCTTATTGATATAAATAGTTTTGTTATGTCAGGGGGTATTTTATTTAAAATGTTAGTTTTGGGGATTAATGAAATGGTATTGATGCCTTTCCTCTGAAGCTTTAAAAGGTTATTCCTTATTTTTGATTTACAAGACCAATATTTTTATTAAATTATTAAAACTTACTTAATGCCAATGTGATTATATTTTTTTATTTCTTATTTTTGTGGTATTTGGGCTTTCTCCTCTAGCCGGAAGCACTTGTTGATTACTTTGTTGAGATTGGAGTTTGTTGTGTTGGTCCTATATTTTTCTGTCTATTTTTATTTGTGTAGGTTTAATTATAGTTTATTTTTTGTTGTTTATTTTCTGGTTTTTTCTGTTTGTGAAGGCTCTTTGGGCCTGTCTATTTTGGTTTCTATAATTCGTAGTCATGGTAATGATTATTTTCAATCTTATAGAGTTCTTCAATGTTAAAGTTCCTTTGTTTTTTGATTTTTTTGATCCCTTTGTGTTTTTATTCTGGTCTTTGGTGATTGGTTTGTTCTATGATGTTTTTTGTTTCTTTCTTATATTTATTTTTCTTTCCTTATTTTTTTTGTTGGGGAGGGTTGGGCTATATTTTTGGTTGTGATTTGATTTCTTATGGGCTGGTTCTTCTTAGTTTATGGATTTGTGTGCTTATGGTTTTGGCTAGAGAGTCTGTTTTTCGTTTAAGTTACTTTTCTGGGTTTTTCCTCTTTGTTGTTATTGTCCTTACTATTTTGTTGTATTGTACTTTTAGAAGAATCAGTCTACTTTCATTTTATATCTTTTTTGAAAGTAGACTGATTCCTACTTTGTTTTTAATTTTAGGTTGGGGGTATCAGCCTGAGCGTGTTCAGGCTGGTGTTTATTTATTATTTTATACGTTGTTGGCTTCTCTTCCTCTGTTGGTTGGTATCTTATTTATTTATAATTCTTTAGGTTCTTTGTGCTTGTTTACATTGAGTGGGAATAGATCCCTGGTTGGAGGTCTGTTCTATCTTTGTATGGTTTTTGCCTTTCTGGTTAAGATGCCTATGTTTATGGTTCATTTATGGCTTCCTAAGGCTCATGTTGAGGCCCCTGTGTCTGGTTCTATGATTTTGGCTGGTGTTTTGTTGAAGCTGGGTGGTTACGGCCTTCTTCGTGCATTTCCTGTATTGTTTAGGTTTGGATTTAAGTTCGGAGTTGTTTGGGTTACTTTGAGTTTGGTTGGGGGTCTTTTTGTTAGCCTGTTTTGTATGCGACAGACTGATCTGAAGTCACTAATTGCTTATTCTTCTGTAGCTCATATAAGCATGGTTATTGGGGGTATTATGACTTTGAATTATTGAGGGGTTTGTAGTTCTTTTGCTTTGATAGTGGCGCATGGTTTGTGTTCTTCTGGTCTTTTTTGTCTTTCTAATATTTCTTATGAGCGGTTTAGTAGACGAAGTCTTTTGATTAATAGGGGTTTAATTAACTTAATGCCTAGAATGGCTATATGATGATTTTTGTTGAGATCTTGTAATATGGCGGCTCCTCCCTCTCTTAATCTTTTAGGGGAAATTGGTTTATTGAGTAGATTAGTTTCTTGGTCTTGGTGTCTTATATTTGTTTTAATTTTTTTATCTTTTTTTAGTGCTGCTTATACCCTTTATTTGTATTCTTATAGTCAGCATGGTTCTATCTATTCTGGGGTTTATTCTTGTTCTTTAGGTTATGTTCGTGAGTTCTTGTTGTTGTTTTTGCATTGGTTTCCGCTTAATTTGATTATTTTGAAGGTGGATGTTTCTGTTTTTTGGGTTTAAATTAAATCTAAATAGTTTAAGGTAAAATGTTGGTTTGTGGTGCCGATGATATATTTGTATATTTTAGATTGATGCTTATGTCTATTTGTTTTGTTAGATTTGTTTTTTTATTTCTTTTAGGTTGGGTTTGTTGTGTCTTGGGTTCATACTTTATTATAAATGATTTGGTTTACTTTATTGACTGGAATATTATTACGCTAAATGGTAGATCTGTTATTATGACTTTTTTGTTTGATTGAATATCTCTGTTGTTCATGGGGTTTGTGTTTATTATTTCTTCTTTGGTTATTCTTTATAGAGATGATTATATATCTGGTGATTTAAATATTGTTCGGTTTATTTCATTGGTTTTGATGTTTGTTATTTCTATAATGTTTTTGATTATTAGTCCTAATGTAATTAGTATTTTATTGGGTTGGGATGGTTTGGGCTTAGTTTCCTATTTGTTGGTGATTTATTACCAGAATGTGAAGTCTTACGGTGCTGGTATGTTGACTGTCTTGTCTAATCGGATCGGTGATGTTGCTTTGTTGATGGCTATTGCGTGGATAATTAATTTTGGTAGTTGGAGTTTTATTTATTATTTGGAGTTTTTATCGGACTCCTTTGAGATGGAGTTGATTTCTTTTCTTGTTGTTTTGGCCGCTATGACTAGGAGTGCTCAGATTCCTTTTTCTTCTTGATTGCCCGCAGCTATGGCTGCTCCCACGCCTGTGTCTGCATTAGTTCATTCTTCTACCTTAGTTACTGCGGGGGTTTATCTTCTTATTCGGTTTAGCCCCTCTTTTGGTTACTGGTTAAATGTTTTTTTGTTATTAGTTTCGGGTTTGACTATATTTATGGCGGGCCTTGGGGCCAATTTTGAGTTTGATTTGAAGAGGATTATTGCTCTATCAACTCTTAGACAGTTGGGTCTTATGATTATAACTATTTCTATTGGCCTCTCTGGTTTGGCCTTTTTTCATTTGTTGACTCATGCTTTGTTTAAGGCTTTGTTGTTCATGTGTGCTGGGGGCGTTATTCATTCTATGGGGGATTCTCAGGATATTCGTTTTATAGGGGGGCTATCTGTTTATATGCCCTTTACTTCTTCTAGTTTAATGGTTTCTAATTTCGCTCTTTGTGGTATGCCTTTTTTGGCTGGGTTTTACTCCAAGGATTTTATTTTGGAGATGTTTTCTATGAGATATGTAAATGTTTTCGGTTTCTTTCTACTGTTTGTGTCTACAGGGTTGACGGTTTGTTACTCTTTTCGTTTATTTTATTTTGTTTTGTGTGGTGATTTTAACTTTGTTCCTTCATATTCTATGGTGGAGTCCAATTATAGTATGATGGTAGGTATAATTGGTTTGTTGATTATATCTATTTTTGGAGGGGGTTCTCTTATGTGATTAATTTGTCCTACTCCTTCTATAATTTGTTTACCTTATTATTTGAAGTTTCTTACTTTATTTGTGGTGTTCTTAGGGGGCTGGCTGGGCTATGAGATTGCTGGTTTTGTTTTTGGTGATAAGTTGTTTTCTATGTGTTTATACGGAATTTCGTCATTTTCAGGTTCTATGTGGTTTATGCCTTTTTTTTCTACTTACGGCGTTTCTTTTGGTCCCTTGGAAGTGGGGCATAGGGCGACAAGGGTTTTTGATTCTGGTTGGATGGAATTTTTTGGTGGTCAGGGTTTATATTGAGTTCTTTTTAATCTGGGTAAGGTTAATCAGTGGTTTCAATATAATAATTTAAAGGTATTTTTAGGGTTTTTTGTTATGTGGATTGTTATCCTTTTATTTGTTCTTGTATTTTACTTGAATAGCTTATATTTAGAGCGCGACACTGAAGATGTCGATGAGGTATTTACTGCCTTTGAGTATTTATAAAAGAGTTTCTTTGTCTTTACAGTGAAAGTGTAATGTTTATTCTAAACTATATAAATGTAGAAGTGTAAACGGATTTTAACCGCTATAGTGATAAGTTAGCAGCATTCACTTTTTCTGTCACTTCTTTAACAGGAATTATTTATTCAATTTTATTATTAACAATAATATACCTCTCTTTGGTTTCAGTTAATAAGCTTAAAGCGAGGATAAGTTTATATCTAAGATCAGGTCGAAACTGATTGCAATGTTTGCTTCTCGCTTACGTTGCTAGGGTCGAGGCTAACTACAAGGTAGTACTTTTTGAATGCAACTCAAATGTTATTATTAACTATAGCCCCCTAGTTTCTTCATTCTAAGGATCCTTGATTTCATTCATGGTATAGTCCAATAATGAGGATTAGCAGGAATACTGATCTGACGATTAATCACGATTTTATGTTTGATGTTAGTATAGTAATTGGTATCGGTAGGAGTAGGGCAATTTCTACGTCAAAGATTATGAAGATTACTGCAATTAGGAAGAATCGCGATGAGAATGGCAGCCGTGCGGAGTTTTTTGGGTCAAATCCGCATTCGAAGGGGGATCTTTTTTCCCGGTCTTCATTAATTTTTTTTGAGATTAGGGTTGCTAAGATTATAATTGCTGCTGATAGGGTTAGGGTTACTGTTGCTGCTGTTGTAACTATTGCTATTATTTATCTTGTTTTCACAAATTTCTTGATTGGAAGTCAAGTATACTTTCCTTGTATTAGATAAATGTTATTTTATCTTCCTCATCAGTAAATTGAGATGTATAAGAATAGTCAAACCACGTCTACGAAGTGTCAGTATCATGCTGCTGCTTCAAACCCGAAGTGGTGGTTTGATGAGAAGTGTAGCGTTGTGTGTCGTAGTAGGCAGGTGGCTAGGAATGTTGTTCCGATAATTACGTGTAGTCCATGGAAGCCCGTTGCTACGAAGAAGGTTGACCCATATGCTGAGTCTGCAATTGTGAAGGGTGCCTCAATGTATTCATATGCTTGTAATGCGGTGAAGTATAGTCCCAGTAGGACAGTGAAGAAAAGGCCTTGGGTTGCTTGAGTAGCATTATTTTCTAGGAGTCCGTGATGTGCTCATGTTACAGTTACTCCTGATGCCAGGAGGATTGCTGTATTTAGTAAGGGGACCTGTAAGGGGTTGAATGGCTGGATTCCTGTGGGGGGTCAAGTTGATCCTAGCTCAATTGTTGGAGATAGTCTTGAATGGAAGAATGCTCAAAAGAATGATACGAAGAAAAGGACTTCTGATACAATGAATAGGATTATTCCTCATCGTAGGCCCCTTGTTACTATTTTAGTGTGTAGTCCCTGGTAAGTTCCCTCTCGGGTCACGTCTCGTCATCATTGGATTATAGTGAGGACAGTGATGATTGCTCCAATTCCTAATAAGCTGTCGTCATATTGGTGAAATCATTTGATTAGCCCTATTAGGGTTACTATTGCTCCAATAGCACCTGTAAGGGGTCATGGTCTTTTATTTACTATGTGGAATGGGTGGTTTTCGTGTACTGACATTAGTTAACTTCTCTAGAATATAAAGTTCTTAGGATTGCAAATACATACGATTGGATAATTGCTACTGCGGCTTCTAGGATCAGGAGGAGGATTTGTGCGGTAATTAGAACAGTTAGTAGCGTGTGTCTTATGGATGGCCCGTTATTACCTAGTAAAGTTAATAGTAGGTGCCCTGCAATTATGTTTGCAGTAAGTCGTACTGCTAGCGTTCCAGGTCGAATGACGTTACTAATGGTTTCGATGATAACCATGAATGGTATTAGCATGGATGGTGTCCCTTGCGGCACTAGGTGTTCAAATATGTGATTGGTGTTTTTAATTCACCCAAATAGTATAAATCTTAATCATATTGGTAGGGCTAGGGTAAGCGTAAGCGTTAGGTGTCTTGTTCTGGTAAAGATGTACGGAAATAGTCCTAGGAAATTGTTTGTTAAAATTATTAGGAATAGTGATGTTAGGATGAACGAGTTTCCTTTGTTTTCGTTTCCTTTTCTTAAAATTGTTTTTATTTCCTGGTGTAGCTTATTTATTAGTAATGTTACTATTATGCTGTTTCGTGAGGGTACTAATCAGATTCTTGTTGGAATTAGGAGGAGTCCGATGGCTGTTCTTGTTCAGTTTAGTGGTAGATTATTGATTTCTGTTGTTGGGTCGAAAATTGAGAAAAGGTTTCTTATCACTTTCAGTTTGTTTTGTGAATATTGATAGGTTCCTTTGTTTTTCTTTGCTTGTTTGGTAGTTGGGCGAAGTAGTTTATGATGTTAAATATTAGGAATGTTATTAAAAATGTGAGGTATAGGAGTGTTCATTCTATGGGTATTATTTGAGGTATAAAAGGATATCTTTATGATTATTTCAGTTTGACATTCTGATGTTATGTGATTAACTAATCCTTTGTCATCAGAGATACTTGCTAGGGTATCATAAACTGGTTTAAGAGACCATTACTTGCTTTCAGTCATCTGATGATTCTCTTATCTTTGATACTCAGTTAATAAATTGGTTTGTTGATACTCTTTCAATTACAATTGGCATGAATCTATGGTTTGCTCCGCAGATTTCTGAGCATTGCCCGTATAGGAGGCCTGGGCGGTTGATCGAGAATCTCATTTGGTTAAGTCGTCCTGGTGTGGCATCTGTCTTTACCCCTAATCTTGGTACTGTTCATGAGTGTAGTACATCTGCTGCTGTTACAATAATTCGGATCGGTGAGTTTATTGGTAGTACCACTCGATTGTCTGTATCTAGCAGTCGAAATGCGTCAATTGGTTGGTCATCTTGTTGTACCATATATGAGTCGAATTCGAGCTTTGTGAAGTCTGAGTACTCATAGCTTCAGTATCATTGGTGCCCTACTGTTTTTAAAGTTATTACTGGGTTGTGGATTTCGTCCATTAGGTATAGTAGTCGTAAGGAAGGGATTGCAATGAATACTAGGATAATTGCAGGTGCAATTGTTCATAGGGTTTCGATTATTTGTCCTTCTAAAATGAATCGTCTGGTTTGTTTGTTTTGGATAATTCTAATTATTGTGTAGAATACTGCTGTAATAATTATTAATATGATTATTAGTGCGTGGTCGTGGAAGAAGATTAATTGTTCTATGACGGGCGATGCTCTGTCTTGTAGGGTTAGGTTTAATCATGTTGCCATTGGTTCTAATGAAAGTTTAAAACTTTATTTGTGGAGCTTAAATCCACCGCACTTATCTGCCACGTTAGAGGTTTAGTTAGTTAGGGAAATAGTTGGAAGTTCTGAGTATCTGTGCTCTGCCGGTGGGAAGTTTTGTAATCATTCTACGGAATTTCTAGTGTGTGTAGGGAATAGGATTGGTCGGTTTGATGTAATTCTTTCTCATATAATGAATAGGAATATCATTACTCTTACGAATGAAATAGTTGATCCTATTGAGGAAACGATATTTCATGTAGTATATGCATCTGGGTAATCTGAGTATCGTCGTGGTATACCAGCCAGCCCTAGGAAGTGTTGGGGGAAAAAGGTTAGATTCACCCCTACAAATATAACAGTGAATTGGGCCTTTAGTCATTTTGGGTTTATTGTAAGCCCGGTAAATAGTGGGAATCATTGGACGAATCCTCCTATAATTGCAAATACTGCACCTATTGAGAGTACATAATGAAAGTGTGCCACTACATAGTAAGTGTCATGTAGTACAATATCAATTGATGAGTTTGCTAGTACTACTCCTGTGAGACCTCCCATTGTGAATAAGAATACAAAGCCTAGAGCTCATAGGCAGGCTGCTCTATATGTTATTCGGGTTCCGTATATTGTTGCAAGTCATCTGAAGATTTTAATTCCTGTTGGCACGGCAATAATTATCGTCGCAGATGTGAAGTATGCTCGTGTATCAACATCTATTCCTACAGTGAATATATGATGGGCTCATACTACGAATCCCAGCAGTCCAATTGCTAATATGGCGAAGATCATTCCTAGGTTTCCGAATGCCTCCTTTTTCCCTCTTTCATGGCAAATGATGTGTGATACTATACCGAATCCTGGTAGAATGAGAATATAAACTTCAGGGTGTCCGAAGAATCAGAATAAGTGTTGATATAGGATGGGGTCTCCCCCTCCTGCAGGGTCGAAAAATGATGTATTTAGATTGCGGTCTGTTAGTAGTATAGTAATTGCTCCTGCTAGAACTGGGAGGGAGAGTAATAGTAGTAGGGCAGTAATAGCAATTGATCACACAAATAGTGGGATTCGTTCAGGCTTTATGCTCTTTGGCTTTATGTTGATTGTGGTTGTAATGAAGTTTACTGCTCCCAGGATTGATGAAACTCCTGCTAAGTGTAATGAGAAGATTGCTAGGTCTACAGAAGCTCCGGCATGGGCGATTCCTCTAGCAAGAGGGGGATAAACAGTTCATCCTGTTCCTACTCCGCTTTCTACTGTACTACTAGTAAGAAGAAGAGTTAGGGATGGGGGAAGAAGTCAGAATCTTATGTTGTTTATTCGTGGGAATGCTATGTCTGGTGCCCCTAGCATTAGAGGTACTAATCAGTTTCCGAAGCCACCAATTATGATTGGCATAACCATGAAGAAAATTATAACGAAGGCATGGGCTGTGACAATGACGTTGTAGATTTGATCGTCTCCAATTAGAGATCCCGGCTGTCCTAATTCTGTTCGAATGAGCATTCTTAGGGATGTTCCGACTATTCCTGATCAAGCTCCAAATACAAAATATAAGGTTCCAATGTCTTTGTGATTAGTTGAGAAGAATCATCGGGTGAAGATTAGTGGGGTGGCTGAGATGAATAAGTAGGCGATAGGCTGTAAATCTATTTAGGGGCGTTTACGTTGCTCTTCCACTATTGTTCTTTTTGAAAGCCTTGTATTCATTTTGTGATTACAGAATGCAATTCTGTAGGGGTGAGTTAAGAACTTACCAAGGCCTAAAGGAAGCCCTTTATTTATAGCTTTGAAGGTTATTAGTTTGCTTTTAACTTAAGGCCTTCGTTTAGTTGATGTTAGTAATGACCGTGCAGATTACTATGCCAGTTAAGGAGATTGACGATAGGATTACTGCTGCTATGTTTTTTGTTGTTTCGGTTTTGTGGGATTTGAAGTTTCATTTTGGTTCTGTATTTAAAATTATGAATCTCGAGTAGGAGATTTTTAGATAGTAGTATAAGGTAATTAGTGAGGTCACCACTACAATTGTTGCTAGTGGGGCCATGTTATTTGTAATTATGGCTTGAATGACGATTCATTTTGGTAAGAATCCCAGGAATGGGGGGAGTCCTCCCAAGGATAACAATGATGTGAATATTATGAATTTTATTAGGGTAGTTTCTTTATTCGTTAATATGGTTTGATTGATAAAGGATACCCCTGATAACTTGATGGCGGATACTACTGTAAGCGCTAGCGTTGAATAGATTGCAAAGTATACTATTCACAGGTTTTCACTTGTGGTTAATGCAATTAATATTCATCCAGTGTGGTTGATGGATGAATAGGTTAGGATCTTTCGTATTGAGGTTTGGTTTAATCCTCCGATTGACCCTACAATTGTTGATAGTAGAATAATTCTTAGTGTGAATGCATTGATTTCAATCAGGTATGATATTAATATCAATGGGGCTGCCTTTTGCACTGTTATTAGTAGTGCACAGTTTTCTCATCTTAATCCCTCTATTACTCCTGGGAATCATCAGTGGAGGGGGGCTGCTCCACTTTTTAACAGGAGGGGGGTACAAATGATTATGGGCGTATAGGTTCTTCTTTCAAATGTGAATAAGTCTTCCGTTAGTGTCTTCATTACTACCATGAAGAGTAATGTTGCTGAGGCAAGAACTTGTACAATAAAGTATTTTAGTGATGCTTCTGTATTGTATATGTTTTTGACGTTGGATATTAGAGGAATAAATGATATTAGGTTGATTTCCAGGCCTATTCATGCTCCTAGCCATGAATTGGAGGATACAGATACTAATACACCTCCTACTAAGGTAGTTAGTAAAAGGATTTTGGTTGAGTTTCTGGGCATCAGAGAAGAGAGTTTATGCTCTATTTATGGGGTATGAACCCATTAGCTTATTTTAGCTTACTTTTCTGTGTTGAGGTTTACTTTTTATATCTTGGTGTATGGTGCACAGCGGCTTTTGATGCTTGAGGGTGATAGTTTGATTCTGTTAGATATAATGAAGGTAGTTTGCTTTGTACTACATATTTTATCCTATCACGATAGTCCTTTAACTCAGGCTCATCATT